GCAAATGCTAATCACAATATGCGCTTCAACGAAGCAAGTTTAATAATTAGTAAAGCTGAAGTCAACGGGGGCAAGACCGTGAAAAAATTAAAACCTCGAGCTCGAGGGCGGGGTTATCCGATAAAAAGACCCACTTGTCATATAACTATTGTACTGAAAGATTTAGATGTAGAGGAAAACTAAATATTTAGATTCATTTGAAGATAAGATAAATAGATTCACAAAAAATAAAATAGACCCTATTATATTATGTTTAAAAAACATGGATAAAAAAAAATAAGTACAAGAGGTCATCATTTGTATAGTAATACTAGTGGGGGATTATGGGACAAAAAATAAATCCGCTTGGTTTCAGACTTGGTGCAACCCAAGGTCATCATTCTCTTTGGTTTGCACAACCAAAAAATTATTCCGAGGATCTACAAGAAGATCAAAAAATACGAAATTGTATCAAGAATTATATACAAAAAAATATGAAAATATTTTCTAGTGTCGAGAGAATTGCATGTATAGAGATTCAAAAAAGAATCGACTTGATTCAAGTCATAATCTATATGGGATTCCCAAAGTTATTAATAGAACATCAAAAAATCGAAGAATTACAGATGAATATACAAAAAGAACTTAATTCTGTGAACCGTAAACTCAACATGGCTATTACAAGAATGGCAAATCCTTACGGACACCCTAATATTCTTGCAGAATTTATAGCCGGACAATTAAAAAATAGAGTGTCATTCCGCAAAGCAATGAAAAAAGCTATTGAATTAACTGAACAGGCAGGTACAAAAGGAATTCAAATACAAATTGCAGGGCGTATCGACGGAAAAGAAATTGCACGTGTCGAATGGATCAGAGAAGGTAGGGTGCCGCTACAAACCATTAGGGCTAAAATTGATTACTCTTCCTATACAGTTCGAACTATCTATGGGGCTTTAGGTATCAAAATTTGGATATTTGTAGACGAGTAATAATAAGCTTTTACTTGACTTATCTTTAGTTTAGGTATATCGGGTAATATAACAAAAAAAATTCTTTCATTCTTTTTTTGTCTCTTAAATCAAAACAAATAATTCTATAAGGTTGAATAAAAATTCCATTAATCATTTGATTCGATATAATTGCTATGCTTAGTGTGTGACTCGTTGGTTTTTTTAGGGTTAGATTCAAAAAAAAAAATAGACCAACCCATAGTATGAACTAATAACCAACTCACCGTTTCGCATTATCTGGATATAAAGAACCAGTCGAGATATGATATATTGGTCATATCATTGTAGCAACTGAAATCTTTTTTGGATAAAAAAACCAATTTGATTCTGAGTTGTGAAACAATAAAAGTAAAGTATATGGATAAATGGAAAGATGAGAGAAAGAAAGAAAAAAAAAAAAAGAAAAAAATCTATGATATAGAATTCCAATATGTAAGGTAAGGTGGATGATTCATCTCATAAAGGGAAATGTAATAAAGCATTAATACTAATTGATCCCTAATTAAACAAAATCGTTCTTATAGAACAAAAAATCAAGAGCCCTGAGTCAATAAAGACTGAGAGTATTGATTCAATAACAAATTTCATTAGGGGCTCCGTTGTAGAATCCAAACCTAAACATTAATCGCGAAGCGATGGGAACGACAGAACCCGTGATTGCATAAGATTCTATTGAAAATGAGTCCTAATGGTTCATTGGGTAGGATGGCGGAATGAACTAGGGACGAATTCATGTATTCTGAAAAGTCATGCCATGAACTAATCTGATAAACTGAATATTAAATTAGAGTAAATATTCGCCCGCGAAAATTTTGATTTTTTGTATTTCAAAATTGTAGTCGATCCAATATGATAATAAAAGGCAAAACAAACTAAAGATTTGTTATAACCTTATAATAAATAATAAAACAAAATTTTTTATATTTTAGAAATATAAATCGAATGCATATTTAGTTATATCTCAAAAAAGATATATCAATTTCTAATAGATTATCAAAGACTCTCATGATTCAATATATTGTTTCAATATATTATTCATTCAATACATGTATATTATTTTATAATCGTTAATCATTTCGTTCGCGAGGAGCTGGATGAGAAGAAAATCTCATGTCCAGTTCTGTAGTAGAGATGGAAGTAATAAAGAACCATCAACTAGAACCCCAAAAGAACCCGATTCCGTAAACACCATAGAGGAAGAATGAAAGGAATATCTTATCGAGGTAATCGTATTTGCTTCGGTAGATATGCCCTTCAAGCGCTTGAACCTGCTTGGATCACATCTAGACAAATAGAAGCAGGGCGACGAGCAATGACACGAAACGCACGCCGCGGCGGAAAAATATGGGTACGTATATTTCCAGACAAACCAATTACAGTAAGACCTACAGAAACACGTATGGGTTCAGGAAAAGGATCTCCCGAATATTGGGTAGCTGTCGTTAAACCAGGTAGAATACTTTATGAAATGAGCGGAGTACCAGAAAATATAGCCAGAAAAGCTATTGCAATAGCGGCATCCAAAATGCCTATACGAACTCAATTTATTATTTCAGGATAGGAATGTAGAACCAAAAGAAAGAGGTTTTTCGGATGAAAAAAAAAAACAATTGCAGGTTTCTTTTTTTGTTTTGAATAAACAATATTTCTTTTTTTTTTACTTAGCCCTTTGCCTTTGCATTGAAAAAACAGATAAAAAACGATATGATTCAACCTCAAACCCATTTGAACGTAGCGGATAACAGCGGAGCCAGAAAATTGATGTGTATTCGAATCATAGGAGCTAGTAATCGACGATATGCTAAGATTGGTGACGTTGTTGTTGCTGTAATAAAGGAATCAATACCAAATACACCGTTAGAAAGATCAGAAGTGATCAGAGCCGTAATTGTACGTACTTGTAAAGAACTCAAACGCGACAACGGTATGATAATACGATATGATGACAATGCTGCGGTTGTTATTGATCAAGAAGGAAATCCAAAAGGAACTCGAATTTTTGGCGCAATCGCCCGGGAATTAAGACAATTAAATTTCACTAAAATAGTTTCGTTAGCACCTGAAGTATTATAAGATCAAACCATATATAGAGCTTATAGTATTTGAATGAAATTGATTAAAATAAATTAGGAAATTGTTTGTGTCTCACGTATATGCCTTTACTATTTCATAAATATTTAATAATTCATAAAAAAAAAAGAGCATGTTGATTATATCAAAATTTGGGGACAACAAAAATCTTAGTTTCTTATGAGTAAAGACGCTATTGCTAACATACTAACTTCTATACGAAATGCTGACATGAATAAAAAAAGAACAGTTCGAATACCATATACTAACATCACTGAAAACATTCTTAAAATCCTTTTACGAGAAGGTTTTATTGAAAACATGAGGAAACATCAGGAAAACAACAATTTTTTTTTGGTTTTAACCCTACGGCATAGAAAGAAAAGGAATAGGAAAGGACCAGATAAAACTGTTTTAAATTTAAAACGGATCAGTCGACCCGGTCTACGAATCTATTCTAACTATCAACGAATCCCAAGAATTTTAGGCGGGATGGGAATTATAATTCTTTCTACTTCTCGGGGTATAATGACAGACAGAGAAGCTCGACTAGAAGGAATCGGTGGAGAAATTTTGTGCTATATATGGTAATCTTTTCGGATATCCGAATTATATATGGAACTTTCGTATTTGTGAAAAAAGAGAAAGACTGGGTTTCTAATATTACACCTCCCACATTAGTTGATACCTCAAGTGAAAGAACAAAAAAGGATTCATTAAAGTTTAATTTATGAATCACTTCCCAAGGGTATTAGCGATTAGGTGATTTTCTCAATTTCAACATTCATTTCGTGGAGATACAATTCGAAATTCAAAATTTCAAGAAACTTATTTTCTTCCAATAAAGAGATTCAGAATTAAGTTAAGGAATGACAAATATGAAAATAAGGGCCTCCGTCCGTAAAATTTGTGAAAAATGTCGACTGATCCGTAGGCGAGGACGAATTATAGTAATTTGTTCCAACCCAAGACATAAACAAAGACAAGGATAAATAATTTTTAGAAAAAAAAGGGGGGGGGGGAACTCCATAAATCTAAAGGACCCAATGTCCAACTAAATACTAAATAAAAATAAATGAAAGGATCTGTTTTGACATCAAATGGATATATCCATATATCTCTGGCTTAGATTTATGAGATGACAAAATATGGCAAAACCTCTACCAAGAATTGGTTTACGTAAGAATAGACATATGGGTTCACGTAAAAATGTACGTAGAATACCAAAGGGAGTTATTCATGTTCAAGCAAGTTTCAACAATACTATTGTGACTGTTACAGATGTACGGGGGCGGGTAATTTCTTGGTCCTCCGCCGGTACTTGTGGATTCAAGGGTACAAGAAGAGGGACACCATTTGCCGCTCAAACCGCAGCAGGAAATGCTATTGGGACAGTAGTGGATCAAGGTATGCAACGAGCAGAAGTCATGATAAAGGGCCCCGGTCTCGGAAGAGATGCGGCATTAAGGGCTATTCGTAGAAGTGGTATACTATTAAGTTTTATACGAGACGTAACTCCTATGCCGCATAATGGCTGCAGACCCCCTAAAAAAAGACGTGTATAAAAATAAACATTGAAACTATTTCAAGAGAAATAAATAATTCAATGATTTGATCAAATAATATTACTATGGTTCAAGAGAAAGTAACAGTATCTAATCGGCCACTACAGTGGAAGTGTGTTGAATCAAGAGCAGACAGTAAACGTCTTTATTATGGACGCTTTCTTCTGGCTCCACTTATGAAAGGACAAGCCGATACAATAGGCATTGCGATGCGAAGAGCTTTGCTTGGAGAAATAGAAGGAACATGTATCACACGCGCAAAATCCGAGAAAATACCACATGAATATTCTACCATAGTCGGTATTCAAGAATCCGTACATGAAATTTTAATGAATTTGAAAGAAATTGTATTGAGAAGTAATCTGTATGGAAC